TACTACCGTACTATCAAGAGGGTTAGCTGCCAAAGGTATCTATCCAGCAGTAGATCCTTTAGACTCAACGTCAACTATGCTCCAACCTCGGATCGTTGGTGAGGAACATTATGAAACTGCGCAAAGAGTTAAGCAAACTTTACAACGTTACAAAGAACTTCAGGACATTATAGCTATCCTTGGGTTGGACGAATTATCCGAAGAGGATCGCTTAACCGTAGCAAGAGCGCGAAAAATTGAGCGTTTCTTATCACAACCCTTTTTCGTAGCAGAAGTATTTACGGGTTCTCCGGGGAAATATGTTGGTCTAGCAGAAACCATTAGAGGGTTTAAATTGATCCTGTCCGGAGAATTAGATGGTCTTCCTGAACAGGCCTTTTATTTGGTAGGTAACATCGATGAAGTTACTGCGAAGGCTACAAACTTAGAAATGGAGAGCAATTTGAAGAAATGACCTTAAATCTTTGTGTACTGACCCCTAATCGAATTGTTTGGGATTCAGAAGTGAAAGAAATCATTTTATCTACTAATAGTGGACAAATTGGCGTATTGCCAAATCACGCGCCTATTGCCACAGCTGTAGATATAGGTATTTTGAGAATACGTTTTAACGACCAATGGTTAACGATGGCTCTGATGGGTGGTTTTGCTAGAATAGGTAATAATGAGATCACTATTTTAGTAAATGATGCGGAGAAGAGTAGTGACATTGATCCCCAAGAAGCTCAGCAAACTCTTGAAATAGCGGAAGCTAACTTGAGGAAAGCTGAAAGTAAAAGACAAACAATTGAAGCAAATTTAGCTCTCAGACGAGCTAGAACACGGGTAGAAGTTATTACCACGAATTCGTAACGAGGGTGTTCGCCCGAATAGAATAATCCAAAGAATTTCTGGTTATACGCCCTATTTTGATTTCGTCGATTGAATACAATCAAATACAATCAAGTGGAATCGGATTCGGATGGAAGGAAAAAAGTTTCAGTTTCAATTCGAAAATAAAATCGAATAGGATAGAAAAGATACAAAATCAATAAAAGAAGGTGAGTAGAAAAACTTATTAGATACCATTGACTATGGTATCTAATAAGTTCTACCTACTATTGGATTTGAACCAATGACTCCCGCCGTATGAAAGCAATACTCTAACCACTGAGTTAAGTAGGTCATTTATCATTATAAAGATAAATAAAAAGGGACCCATTCCATCAATGGATTATAAATGCAATATTACTTCTAAGCAATACCAATCAAAAATCAAAAAGATATGATCTGATGTTGGATTGGATCATGTAATATTCATCTTGACAAGAAATTATCTCCATAATATGATAAAATATGTATCACAAGCACAAGGGCTATAGCTCAGTTAGGTAGAGCACCTCGTTTACACGCGCGCCAATGTTTTTCAGAGGAGTTCATCATGCAATCAAAATGATCTTTTTGAGAAATCCATGTCTGACTCCATGACTTTTAGGGAACAAAACAAGAGAACAATAGCCTGACAAAAGGTTCGGTCCGATTCGGGTGCCCATGTAGGAACCAAATAGAATCTATCATTGGTTTGAGATATTGATAAGGTGAATACCTAGTCTATTCAATGCTAGGCATAATGAGTATAAGGACCTCAAAAATTCTCTTTTCGTCCTATGAACCTTAAGGCGTATGAAGTTTCATATTTGATTCTTTAATCAGGATGATAGAGACTCCATTTAACTTAGGTTGATCTAGGCCAGAAGCAGACCTACGTCAAGATAACCTTTCTTTGAAACACTTTGGTAGTGCTCCTATATCTGAATCCAAATAATGAATCAGAGCACATGGAGCCATTTCCTTATTTTTTTTCTTCAAGAAAAAATATGGTAGACTAACTGATATTTCGATCAGTTAATGAAAGAGCCCAATGCAAAAAAAATGCATGTTGGGTCTTTGAAAGAGTTCGAATCATTTTTGATAAGAATAAGTTCGATCTGTTTTACCGAGAAGGTCTACGGTTCGAGTCCGTATAGCCCTATAATAATAATAAAAATTGGAATCCAAAAGTTGTATAGTTTTCATTTCTTCATTATTGGATTTTTTGTTGTTTGTAACTGGCCGCTGGTGTTTCCTTGATTCATCGAAAAAAAAAAAAGTCATTCCCATAAGCTATGGATTTAATCGCTATTTTTTTTTTCGGATAAACGAACCCATTTTTGTTCAGTAATTAATAATCTTCGTATTTGAATTACATATGAAGTTGCTTCTTTTACTGTCCACAATCAAAGAGTTAGTGATACTTCTTTTCTTTGGTATACCCACTTAATTTTGGTGAATTTGTCGAGTCAAAAAAAATCATGACATGAATCGGGTTCAAAACTCCAACTTAACCCAACTCAAATCGAATAGTAAGTCACATGGATATAGGAACGTATTACTGTATTTGTTGACACGTTCGAATTTGAAAAAGTAAGATCTTTTCATAAATAGAATTCATAAACATAACAGAAACATAATTCATAAACAT